CTGCATTGAATCATATGAATCGATCTAGCAATGATGGAATTTTGATTCTGTTTACTGAATCACATGAAATTTTACCCAACTCCATATATATGGAATGTATGAAATACGTATGAACGGAGGAAAAAAGATGATTTTAGACTTAATTTTAGACTTAGTTAAATTGGAATTTCTAAGAGACAGATCAAAACGGAAAGGGATTGATAAATTCCACTTAGAATTATGGAGTTTTTTTATTTTGTCTAGAATAGAAAATTCACTTTATACCATTATTATGATATTACATATTCCAATCCGATTGGATATCAGAAAAATAAATGGATTCGGGATTTGATCCATTCACGGAGATAAAGACATAATAATCAGAAACAATATAACAATAGAAAGTTCATTTTTTGAGTACTTAACTCTTTCGTGAATTCCATTGTTCCAAAAATGATTTGCGGAGAACTCCTTTTTCTTTTTTTCGTAGAATTTTTATTTTTAGAATACGATTGAAGTGCACAAGAAGGCTTGTATTTATTAAACCCGCGCTGCTATAGCTATCTATCCATACATCGCTCTCCTTTATTGCATACTTCTACTCGGGACAGCACGTGTCGTACTCTATCAAAATTTCTATTTTCTCTTCAATCTAATCAATCAAAATTGCAGTACGACAAGTGTGCGCCAATTCCCTATAAACGGGCATCATACACAAATAATATACCCCATAAGCTAACTGTGGAACACAACTTATGTTTGGGGTTTACATATACTAATAATTGACATTATAATTGAAATTGAGTTGAGAAGGTTTTTTTTTTCAATAAAAAATCAAGACTGATTAGTTATATATCAATTTTGATTTTCTTATATCATTTATCATTACGGAAAGACAATTTGAGATGTAAATCCAAGAGTGGGTCATGAATTTACAGTCATATAGTTAATGGTTCCAATTTGTTCTGAATTTTGGCTTTTGTAACTGAAAAAAATTCCCATTTGGTTTTTTAATAGAAAAGAGAGGTATTTAGATATTGGGTGTTTTGAGATACTATAAAATTAATTGAAGGGAAGGAGCCGGCCCCCCCAAAAAAAACAAATAACAAATAAAGGGGAATATTTTCATCGATTTGGTATCGTTTTGGCGGCATGGCCGAGCGGTAAGGTGGGGGACTGCAAATCCTTTTTCCCCAGTTCAAATCTGGGTGTCGCCTGATTAACAAAAGACAAGACTCGAAATCCCTTATTCTTTATTCTCCTTTGCTGTTATAACTCGCCAAATTTTTCCCAGCAAAACACGCGTAGTCTTGAGACTTTCTTGATTGGAAACAGTGGGGGTTCCCTTCTTTAAATTAAAGTGCCGTAATTCGTTGTATTTAGGATTCAAGGAAAGATTGTAGTAGTGGAAGGGCTATCATATCAAATAAAGAGTTACCGATTTTTTCCATTACTAATGTCGTGTCTACTGGCCGGGTCTTGAATTAGATTGGATGGATAATTGGCTTTTTTCTTTTACTTAATGATAATGAAGGACAAGAAAAATAAAGAATAGGTATCAGTATTCCTACATATATATATTAGTAGCATTCCCTTTGATACTTCAAAAGAAAAGCGTAACTGCAGTTTAATTTTTCATATTTATTGGAGTCTTTCATCAAGGGTGTTGGGTCAGAATCCCCTTTTGACTCTGCACCTGTGATTCCACTATTATTAATAAACACTAATGGAATAATTCCTTCATATTCAGAGAGATAGGGGACATAATTCACATGGATATAGTAAGTCTCGCTTGGGCTGCGTTAATGGTAGTCTTTACATTTTCCCTTTCACTCGTAATATGGGGAAGGAGTGGACTCTAGAGATACTACGAATTGAGTTGGGGAATCAAATTGTATCACTTTTTTATAGATCGTTTTGCAAAGCATAAATAATCTTTATTAATTATTTAATATATTGAATTCATTAATTTCATTCAATTTCGAATTAAAAAATTGAATTAATAAAAATATCTTCATTTCAAAATGGTATTGGCTTTTATTTCTGCTGTGCTTTATTGACGCGTTTGCTATCGTGGCTGAAGGATTCAAAATCGATAGAATAACCCTTTTCGAATTTCGAAATCCGAAGAAGTTACCATAGAACTCCTTGGATTATCTGTAAACCGCGCAATCAATTACTTCTTTGAAATGCTAAAAAAAAGATGACTTTTTCATTTTCTATAAATTAGAAAATAATAAGAGTTGCCTCGCGATTATTTCAGATTGATTGGAATCAACAAAAATCAAATAGATAAAGGAAACAAATAGATGAAGCAAAGAAATAGAATTGAGATACTATGTACATTCCATATATTTAATTGATATTAACATTTATGAAGATCCATATACATATTGTAGATTGATCTCGATTCAGTTTGTATCTTTCTAGATTACAATAATAAAAATGGATAGTATGGTCGAACGATTCATTTTTGAATCGTTCGACCATACTATTACTATCGGAGCTTAGAGGCTACTGC